CAGAAGATGTTAATGGTAAGCAAGAAGATTGTTTACGAAGAAACAACAAGAAAAATTCATATTCTGATACATAAGAGTTATATAGGAATCGAAATAGTCTTTTATTTTCTTTTTTCAAAAGAAAAATCGATTTCATTGAAGTAATAAGACTATTCCAATTCGAATAGTAGTTGAGAAAGAATCGCAATAAATGCAAAGATGGAACATCTTTGATCCGGTATTGAAGGAGTTGAACCAAGATTTCAAAATGGATAGGATAGGGTATTTCTATATGTGATAGATAATGTAAATGCAAAAATTTGTCTTCTAAAAAGGGAAATATTGAATGAATAGATCGTAAATTCTGAAACTTTGGTGTTTCTTTTTCTTTCGGACAAGATAATTCTCGTAGCGAGAATGGGATTTCTACAACGATCGCAAACCCCTCAGATAGAATCTGAGAATAAAACTCAGAATAAAAAAAATTGTTGTAATCCAACAATCGATCTTGGTTAGGATGATTAACCGAGTTAATCCAAAAATTCTGCTGATACATTCGAATAATTAAACGTTTCACAAGTAGTGAACTAAATTTCTTGTTATTACAACTAACAATTTCCACAGGTTCGGAACCTTTTAATCCATAATCATGGGCAAATGCATAAATATACTCCTGAAAGAGAAGTGGGTAAACGAAGTATTGTTGACGAGATTTCTGTTTTTCTGAATACCCTTCCAATTTTTCCATTTGTATTTCTACTTGAATCAGAAAGAAGAAGCATTTCTCGGTTTCTCAAATGATGATACATAGTGCAATATGGTCAAAACAGGGTGTTGCATTTTTTAATACAAACCCTGGAAAGAAAAGGAATCTAATCCACAGATCTTTTCCTTTTCTATCCAATTAGTTTATGTTTGTTCTAATTACAAAAGAGAACAAATCTTTTATTTTTGCAGGCCAATCGCTCTTTTGACTTTGGAATCCAGTCTCTTTATCAATATACTGCTTCTTTTACACATTCAATCCATAACATCCCTTTTCAATCTATAATCAAGAATAATTAGGATTTCTAAAAAAAAAAAAAAAAGAAAAAATCAAGGGTCCGTTCATAGGAAAACCCAACCTTTCCCCGCATCAGGCACTAATCTATTTTTAACGTCTAATTAGATCGGGGAATCATTTCAATTAAGAAGTTAAGCTCGTTGCTTTTTATTTTACCAGAATTGGAGCCAGGCTCTATCCATTTATTCACTAGACCCAGAAAATAGGAATTTTTTATTCCATTCCAAAAATCAAAAATAAGAAATTGATTTTATTACGACATGCTATTTTTTCCATTCATTACCCTTGAGGATCAGTCGTGGTCTTCTAGACTCTACCAAGAGTCTGGACGAATTTGTTGCTTCATCCAAATGTGTAAAAGATCATAGTCGCACTTAAAAGCCGAGTACTCTACCATTGAGTTAGCAACCCAGATAAAATAGGATCTTAGATACGATCGAAACCCAAAAATCAATGGAATTACACCGCACGCTCCTGTCAAAACATTGAACTAGCAAAACATTAAAAGAAAGATTTTATCGCCCATTAAAAACACTCAAATGCCAAAATGAACAGGTCCGGCTAAATTTCACTAAGGTTAAAAAAGGAGCGGCCCCAATCACGATAGCAAAATTGTCATTTTTTTAGCAATTTATATTTCTTTATATAAATAAATCTTGTATGAGAGTACATGCAAGAGGGACAACCTTATCATTTGAGCGAAGTGTAGACAGAAAAACCTAATATGGAGTGAGGATAAAGAGACCTATCTATCTACAAATTCTATTTGTTCAATAGACCTTTGTCAATGGAAATACAATGGTAAGAAAACAAATTAGATAGAAAAAGTAAATAAAATAAGGGCTTATGTTGGATTGGCACGACATAAATCCAGTCAAAAATAGGACTAAGAAAGAGGCAAATTGTGTCTAAATAATTAGACAACGAGGGATACTAGTGATCCTCTCCTACTTTTTTATTCATTTAGTTCTTCAATTAACTCAAAGTTCCTTCTTTTTCTTTAAAGAATTCTGCCTTCCTTAAAATATCATAAACAGTTCTTGTAGGTTGAGCACCCTTTTCAAGGAAATAGAGAATAGCTGGAACATTTAAACAAGTTTGATTCTTTATCGGATCATAAAAACCTACTTTTCGAAGATCTCTTCCTTCTCTTCGAGATCGAACATCAATTGCAACGATTCGATAGACAGCTTATTGGGATAGATGTAGCTAAACAATGCCCCCCCTAGAAACGTATAGGAGGTTTTCTCCTCATACGGCTCGAGAAAAAGATTCGAATTTCTGTCTATAATACAAGTAGATAGAAATTAGACTATGACTTGCATTAATTTCCTTACAGAAAAAACAAATTTCATTTATACTCATGACTCAAGTTGGTTAATTTTGACTGACAGACTTAAAAGGAAAAATCCTTCCAAATTTTTTGAGTCGTCTCTAAACTCTTTTCTTTGTCTCATCTCGAACGAATTGACTTTTATTCCTTATTCTGATCCAATTCTATTGTTGAGACAATTGAAAATCGCGTTTACTTGTTCCGGAATTCTTTATCTTTGATTTGTGAAATCCTTGGGTTTAGACATTACTTCGGGAATTCCTATTCTTTTTTCTTTCAAAAGAGTAGCAACATACCCTTTTTTTCTTATTTCCTTCGATAAAGCATTTCCCTCTTCTATAGAAATCGAATATGGGCGATTGATTCTGATAAACTTTTAATTGAAAGAGTTTTTCCAATCTTCCAAAATTGGACTTTCTTCTTATTTTAACCTTTCGATTTCTATATTAAGGATAGACTGACAAAGTTGGCCTAATTTATTAGTTTTCACTAACCCTAGATTCTTTCCCTTGATAAAAAATCAATTCTGTCCTCTCGAGCTCCATCGTGTACTATTTACTTACAAACAACCCAGCGCAAATTTGGTTCGGGACGAATAGAACAGACTATGTCGAGCCAAGAGCATTTTCATTACTATGGAAAATGATGGATAACAAAATCCACAATCGATCATGTCCTTCAAGTCGCACGTTGCTTTCTACCACATCGTTTTAAACGAAGTTTTACCATAACAAACATTCCTCTAATTTCATTGCAAAGTGGTATAGGGAACTGATCCAATATGGATGGGATCATGAATAGTCATTGGTTTAGTTTAGTTTTTTGTATACTAATTCAAACTTGCTATCTATGGAGAAATATGGATAAAAGAAATAAGTATTTATCGGGGAAGACTCCGCAAAGATCCAATTTATTTAAACCCATATTCTATCATATGAAGGAAAGGAAACATAGTTCGAAAAAGACGAATAAACAAGTTTGCTTAAGACTTATTTTTTATTGAATTTCCATCCTCAACAGAGGACTCGAGATGGTCAATCCTGAAATGAGAAGCGAAGGATCGACTCTTCTCCAACAAATAAACTATCAACCTCAAAAAAAGTTTAATTAATTTAATTACTATATTAGAATTAGATTAGCAATATATTTTTCCATAACAAAAACTATTAACTAAATAAACTATTCCAATGAAAAGATTGAAAGTTTTTTGGTAGTTATAGAATTCTCGTACTTCTTCGACTCGAATACCAAAAGAGGGAAAAAATGAAGTAAAAAAAAAAACACATTTCGTGTAAAGTCAAATTAAGGCCTTTGCTTTTACTTATAGCATTCTTTCTTTTACCTAAAAGAAGCAACTCCAAATCAAAAATCAGGAGAAGTATGATTTTTTGAATCCATTCTATCCAACGAACAGTTCTTACCTTATCCTTACCAGAATGGATCATTCTGGATATTTAAAGAATCGCAGATCGAGATGGTTTTCGCTTAACCAAAGAGGGGCCCTTTTTACTAATAATATAATACAACAAAAATCTATCTCTATCATAAAGGGATAGGTCTCATTTTTTATACAGTGTTTTACGTCAAGTTTAAAATTTTTTCAATTAATTCGAAAGCCGAGTAGACAGAATATATGAATTTCTCTCTAATCCTCACATTCCATTGATTTAGAAATGGATATTTGCAAATCAGATAATATCTAAAATACAAAAATGGAGTTCCTATCCATAGAATAGAAACCCTTTTTCTTTTTTCGCAAGCCGATCTTGGTCAAAAGTTTTAAGACCTGTGCTGAAACTAAAAACTTCCTATTCTTTAATCTGGCCATGAAATATAGAATTAGGATACCCCCTTTATTTTCTTTTTATTTACTTACTTTAGTTCTTTAGTTCGGGAAAAATAAATAGGGGGTCCTTCTTTTCTTTCACATTAGATGTCAAATGTATCATGTAAGAATTCCCCCTTCATGGATATGGAGCATAAAGTTTATCTAAGAAGTTCGAATTTCAAAACACATATGAGTAATGAGTAGTAGTAGGGGCATATCCTGAATGTGACTGATAGACCCAATTTTTCATGAAAATAAAGATATTCAATTTGACTGGACTTGACACTTGATTATGTTTTCTGAGAAAGAAAAAGAATGCTTAGAAATGCATCTAATCTAAGAGTTCATAAGAGATAATTATTCTCTTTAATAAACTTTCTTTTATCTCGTGTGGGGTACAATATGATTTCATCTTTCGTTTCATCAGAAAAAATCTGGGACGGAAGGATTCGAACCTCCGAGTAACGGGACCAAAACCCGCTGCCTTACCACTTGGCCACGCCCCATTTCTGGTTTTATGCGACACTAATAAACACTATTATGTTTATTTGTTATTCGTCAATCCCACTTCAATTACATAAAAAATGAGGGATACTCTCTTGCTAGGATTCTAGACATGCGGATAATATAGAATCCAAAAAATGCATTGATCATTACATGGAATTCTATTAAGATATTATATGAAAGTCGAATTTCTTCCATTCTCATTTGAGAGTGCGAATACAAGGAGGTATTTTGCGTTTGGGAAAGTCCGAAGAAAAAAGGATTTTGAACCCGCCTTTTCTTTTTTCCCTTAGAAAAATAACTCAATCAAAATCCAATTATCTACTCTACAAGAACGAAATGCTTGTTATGCCTAATATACTTAGTTTAACCTGTATCTGTTTTAATTCTGTTCTTTATCCGACTAGTTTTTTCTTCGCCAAATTGCCCGAAGCTTATGCCATTTTCAACCCAATCGTGGATTTTATGCCTGTCATACCTATACTCTTTTTTCTATTAGCCTTTGTTTGGCAAGCTGCTGTAAGTTTTCGATGAAATCTTTACTACTCTGTTCTGTCTGCCAAATTGAATGATGTATTCATTCCAAAAAAATTCTAAAAATGAATAAAAGCCGAGAAGTCTTATATTATGAACCTTCGATTCTAAAATTCTAATTCTTCTACATTGAATGTATAGCTGCAGCAATAAATTGGGATCCGCCTTTCTACCCCACCCCCTGCACCTACGTTGAGCAGGTACCTTTAGGTACCCACACAATACCTAACCTAATTTTTGATATTGATAAGAGTGCTTATTATAAATCAATTCTTGCAATTTTTTTCAAGAATTGATTTTTGCATTTTTAGGTGTAAAAATAAACAAAACCCATCCTAGTGGATCTGTGTGGTAAGGAAAAACGGGTAATCTATTCCTTAAAAAAAAATCTTGGAGATTATGTAATGCTTACTCTCAAACTTTTTGTTTATACAGTAGTGATATTCTTTGTTTCCCTCTTTATCTTTGGATTCTTATCTAATGACCCAGGACGTAATCCTGGGCGTGAGGAGTAAAAATCCAAATTTTTTTGGAATTTTTTCTTACAAATTGGATTTGTTTCGTACATTTATCTATGAGAAAATCCGGGGGTCAGAATTCCTTCCAATTCGAAAGTCCCAAATGATCCGAGGGGGCGGAAAGAGAGGGATTCGAACCCTCGGTACAAAAAAATTGTACAACGGATTAGCAATCCGCCGCTTTAGTCCACTCAGCCATCTCTCCCCGTTCCAAATCGAAAGGTTTCCGTGATATGACAGAGGCAAGAAATAACGATTGCAAAAAATCCTTCCTTTTTCTTTCAAAAGTCCATAAAAATTATATTGCCAATTCCATTTTAATTATATTCTTTTTTCTTAATGTTAATAAAAAAAAGAAGAAAATTCTTGTTTTTTCTTTCTAAAATTCGATATTGGCTGAGAAACAATCAGATAGATTTTCTCTTCAGCGGGCATTTTCATATAGGACTTGTTATAATAAAACAAGCAGGTTATATAAAAAATAAAAAACTCTTTTTTCGATTATTTATAAACAAAACAAAAAGGGTTCTTATCAAACCCACCATAAAATTGGAAAGAAAGATAAAGTAAGTAGACCTGACTCCTTGAATGATGCCTCTATCCACTATTCTGATATATAAATTCGATGTAGATGAAATTGTATAAGCGGATTTTTTGTATTTCCTTAGACTTAGACCGCGCAAGGCAAGAATTTTTCGCTATTTACGATTTCATATTCTTGTTACTAGATGTTCTATAGGAATAAGAAGAAATCGCAACTCCTTTCCGCTACACATAAAAATTGATTTCGAAAGTCAATTTTTTTTTTTCAATATCTTTCTTTTTTTTTCAGAATCCAATTTTTGTTCTTCCACCCATGCAATAGAGAGCGAGTGGGAAAAGAGGGGTTACTTTTATTTTCATTTTTCCTAAAAAGATAGGCTTTGAAATAGGAGTCATGGAATAATGCTGAATTCAAATGTTTATTTCTATAGTATAAGAAAAACTAATCGAATCAAATTCATGGATTTACCACGACCTCGGTTGTGACCCCATAGATAAAAATAAAAAATTTCTATCTTCGAGACCTTTGAAAAAGGGCATTGAACGAGAAAGAAATCGTCCACAGATAATCAAACTATCGTATGCCTTGGAAGTGATATGAGGTGCTCGGAAATGGTTGAAGTAATTGAATAGGAGGATCACTATGACTATAGCCCTTGGTAGAGTTACTAAAGAAGAAAATGATCTATTTGATATTATGGACGACTGGTTACGAAGGGACCGTTTCGTTTTTGTAGGATGGTCCGGCCTATTGCTCTTTCCTTGTGCTTATTTCGCTTTAGGGGGTTGGTTTACAGGGACAACTTTTGTAACTTCTTGGTATACCCATGGATTGGCTAGTTCCTATTTGGAAGGTTGTAATTTCTTAACCGCGGCAGTTTCCACCCCTGCCAATAGTTTAGCACACTCTTTGTTGCTACTATGGGGCCCGGAAGCGCAAGGGGATTTTACTCGTTGGTGTCAATTAGGCGGTCTGTGGACTTTTGTCGCTCTCCATGGGGCTTTTGCACTAATAGGTTTCATGTTACGTCAATTTGAACTTGCTCGGTCTGTTCAATTGCGGCCTTATAATGCAATTTCATTCTCTGCTCCAATCGCTGTTTTTGTTTCCGTATTCCTTATTTATCCACTGGGGCAATCTGGTTGGTTCTTTGCGCCGAGTTTTGGCGTAGCAGCGATATTTCGATTCATCCTCTTT